ATGGTTGGACCTATTCGTAAGAGTCATCCTATTTTAAAGGTTATTAAATCAACTTTTATTACTCTTCCTTGTCCTAGAAAATTTTTTATTTGATGAAATTTTGGTTCGTTACTTGGTTTGTGTCTTATTATTCAATTAATAAGTGGTTTATTTCTTTCTATGCATTATACTGCTGATGTAAGTTTAGCATTTTCTTCAGTTAGACATATATGTCGTGATGTTAATTATGGTTGGTTATTACGTAATATTCATGCGAAAGGAGCTTCTTTGTTTTTTGTTTGTTTATATGTTCATATTGGTCGTGGTTTGTATTATGGTTCTTATAAGAACTTTGAAACTTGAAAAGTTGGAGTTCTTTTATTGTTTTTGGTTATGGGGACTGCTTTTGTTGGTTATGTTCTTCCTTGAGGACAAATGTCTTTTTGAGGTGCCACTGTGATTACAAAACTTTTGTCTGCTATTCCTTATTTTGGTGTTTATTTAGTTCAATGGGTATGAGGAGGTTTTTCTGTTGATAAAGCAACTCTTGTTCGATTTTTTGCTTTTCACTTTCTTCTTCCTTTTGTAATAGTAGCTTTTAGAGTAATTCATCTTTTGTTTTTGCATCAAAGTGGTTCAAAAAATCCTACAGGAATAAAATCTAAATCTGATAAGGTTCCGTTTCATGTTTATTATACTATAAAGGATTTTCTTTGATTTTTAGTAGTAATAACTTTTCTTTGTTTTGTTGCATTTTTTTTCCCTACAGTGTTAAACGACCCAGATAAATTTGTTTGTGCAAATCCTTTAGTTACTCCAGTTCATATACAACCGGAGTGATATTTTTTATTTGCTTATGCTATTCTTCGTTCAATCCCTAAAAAGTTAGGTGGTGTTTTAGCTTTACTGGGAGCTATTTTAATTCTTTTTTTTGTTCCTTTATTTCATACTTCAAGACAGCAGTCAAAGATTTTTTGTCCTTTATCTCAATTTGTTTTTTGGTGTCTTATTTCTTGTTTTTTTATATTAACTTGACTTGGAGGACAACCTGTTGAATCTCCTTATATAGAGCTTGGTCAGGTTGCTTCAATTTTTTACTTTTCTATATTTTTATTTTGAATGCCCTTTGTATCTTATTTAGAAAATTTATTTATTTTTAAAGAATCAAGAAATAGTTTAATAAAAATAATAGCTTTGGGAGTTATTGATAAAAGTTTAATTCTTTTTTTCTTGATTATATTAAGAAAACAAGGTTTGAACTTATTCTTAAGAAATCAAAATTCTTAGTACTACCTATTATACTATTTCTTAATAATTTTTTTGAGTTGAAGCCTTATGGAATAGGTTTTTGGCCGTTAACCAAAAGATAGTAAGATCAATACTTACCAGCTTAAGAAAAAATTTTTATTAAAATAGCAAAGTGGAAATGCAAAAGATTTAGGATCTTTTATCAGAGGTTCAATTCCTTTTTTTAATTAAGTAAGGTTAAATAGATAAATGTAAAAGCTAGGAGTTAAACCTAGAAGATTTACTTGCAAAGCAAATATTTTATTTAAATTACATTCACTAAAAAGTTTAAGTTAAGGAAACTAATAGCCTTCAAAGCTTTTAATGTAGATTAAAATTCTATAACTTTTGTTAGGTTTTGTGGTGTAAAATTAACATAATAGATTGCAAATCTTTAGATGCGGTTAAATTCCGTCAGAACTTCAATATGATCTGAGTTGCACAAATATTTTCTCTGTGTAAAAGAGATGCTTTCTCCATAGCTACATTTTGGTTTTATTAAATAAAGTAAGCTAATGAAAAGCTTTTAGGCTCATGTCCTAAATATAGAAGGATAAAAACCTCTCTTTATTTTCTTTTTACAGAAAATACTGGGGTTAAACCAGTTACTATGGTTTGACAATCCATTATTATCTAATTAACTAATTTTCTTTTTTTAAAAAAATTTTAATAATATAGTTTGTATAATTAATAAAAGTTATTTATTGATTTATTTGTGTTATACTGGGAGGGAAGTAAAAAGGGTGGGTTGGTGGGTTTAGTGGGTTTTATGTACCTTCCCTAATACTTATATAGGTAAAAGTGTGAAAGCTTTGTTAGGGAATTTAGCCCTACTTTTTCAATTTACAAGATTGATTGTTTTCTTAAACTTACAAGGCATCCTTATTGAGGTGTTATCTCAAACCTGCTGCGTGAAGGGCTGCTGTTGTTGTTCAACTATAAGAACCTTCCAAGAGCAGGTTCCCCTACTCTTACCTTGTTACGACTTTTCTCTTTTTATGATAAAGAGAGTGACGGGCGGTGTGTACGTATTTTAGAGCTTTTTCAGGGGTCTTTTCTTAATTTCTCTTACTGCTAAATCCTACTTCTTTTTCTTGTTTAAGTTAAAAATTCGTTTTTCGTTTTGAATATTGTAGCCCATCAATCTCCTGTCTATTGGTTGCATCTTGATCTAACGTTTAGGAAATTTATCCTTTGTGCTTACTTTCTTTTATAAGGTGAGCTGACGATGATGATATACAAACTGTTTTCTTAGGTAGGTAAGGTGTTTTGTGGTTTATCTATTATGTGACAGGCTCCTCTAGGAAGGTCTAAAAGACCGCCAAGTCCTTTAAGTTTTAAGTTTTTACTAGTAGTTCTTTCTTTTTGTTTACGGTTTAACATAGCAGGGTCTCTAATCCTGGTTTGTTTTTATATTTACGTGATTATGTTTTATTTAGTGAAATGCTTTTGCGTAAAGGGTTTTCTTTTATTTTTTACATTTGACTGTTAATTTAAAATAAAATTCTTTTCACTTTATTTGTTTAGTTAGAATTTGATCACTAAGAGTGGTTAAAATTACTTTTTGTATTTTACGTATAACCGCGGTGGCTGGCACGTATTTTTACCAATTCTAAATTCTATTATTAAGTCTAGCTTTTACTAATTGCTTAATTTCTAGTACTGCTGTTGTGGGTTTCTATGTTTGAAAAAAAAAATCTTTTTCTTATACCATTTTTCTATAAATATTTATTTATAAGTAAAGTCCTCACTGGTTAAGGGGGTGGTCTCCTTTGCATGTATCATTATAGGTTAGAAAAGTAATGGAAATTAGGACCAAGTTTTCTGCATAAAGAGGGGACTTAAACCCACTATTTAAGAATTTTCAGTTCTTAGCTTTTTCGTTAAGCTACTTTTGCAAAGTTAAAAAAAGGAATTGAACCTCTGATAAAAGAGCTTAGGTCTTTTGCATTTCCACTTTGCTATTTTAACTTTACCTTATCTTAGATTTAAACTAAGGTTTTTTGTTTGGAAGACAAAAGTATTATATTAATACTAATAAAGTAAGCTTTCTTTATTTGTTTTCAGTTTTTTTTTGGAGTTTTCTTAGAATAATTAATTCCTATTTTAAATTCCTTTCGTACTAATAAAATTGCTTTTCCGTAGATAGAAACTGACCTGACTTGCGTCGGTCTGAACTCAGATCGCGTAGGGTTTTAAAGGTCGAACAGACCTACCATTAAAGACTTCTACATCTTTTGGGTACCCCGGTCCAACATCGAGGTCGCAAACTCTCTTGTCAATAAGAGCTCTTAAAGAGAATAACGCTGTTATCCCTGCGGTAACTTATTCCTTTGTTCAGTATTTTTCTGGATCGTTTAATTTACTTTTTATTTTAAAGTTTTTAAATTTGTTTATTTTTTTTGTTTAATCGAAGGTTGTTTTTTTCTTCGTGGTTGCCCCAACCAAAGATATTCTTATTATTTATATATTATAAGTATTTTTAGGAAAATTAGCTTTGTTTTATTTTAAAAATAAGAATTTTCTTAAGCTCGACAGGGTCTTCTCGTCTTGCGGTTTTATTATAGCTTCTTCACTAGAATATTAATTTCTTTTTTTAAAGGGGAGACAGTTTGGCCTTCGTCTTGCCTTTCATACTAGCCCTCAATTAAAGAGCAAATTATTATGCTACCTTTGCACGGTCAAGATACCGCGGCCGTTGAATTTTAGTCACTGGGCAGGCAGTACTCTTTATTAATGTAGTTTTCAAAGAGCGATGTTTTTGGTAAACAGGCGAGGCTAAGTCTTGCCGAATTCCTTCCTTTTATTTAATTTTTTTTTTGATTACCGGTGTTGGGTTAACTATTAATAAAATTATTTTCTTGTTTATAGTTTTTTCTTTCTTCCATTTAAAGGTTTAAAATGTTAGAATAGTTTATATTTTTAACTTAATCTAATAAAATACTTATTTTAACATTATTTTTTGACTTAAAAGTCAATATTCTGTAAAAGTTTTAAAAAGTTATAGTTTAAAATTCATGAATTATTGTTTTTAATATTTTTTGTTAAGCTTTAACGCTTTTTTTTAGGTGGCTGCTTTTAGGCCTACTATTCATATTTTCTTTTTGTTGTTTATTGACTTTAACTATTTTTATAGGCTTTTTCCTTTAACCAAAAAGTTTATCCCTTTTGGTTTAGCTTTTTATTTTTATTTTATTTAAGTTATAATAAAATATAGTAGCTTGAGCTTAAACTCATTTTTCAGAAAACCAGCTATCACCAAGCTCGTTTCATTTTTTATGGCTAATGAATCCTCTTAGTTTACTTTTGTAACAGTAATACTTTTACAACCATTTTGTTGGGGTTTCATTAGATCTCTTGGTTTCGGGTAAAGATTTTATATAATCTTTTATTTGTTGTTAAACCATGATACAAAAGGTAAAATTTTTAAATTTTTCTTTTTCTAAAATAAAATTTTTAAATTTTTCGTATTTCCTTTACAGTACTGTAATTTATAACTTCTTTGTTTAATTTTCTAATAATTATACTTCTTTGTTTAATTTTTTAAGTTTTCTAAAAAATTTTTTTTATGTTTTTTGTTTAGAGTTATTTTTTATTTATAATAACAAATAGAGGAATTAAACCTCCTTACTTAGATTTACAATCTAATGCTTATTCTTTCAGCCATTTTGTTTTTTATTTAAATAATATTTTTAACAAGATTGGGAAGATAATAATACCAGAAACTGATATTATTAGTGGTAATGTTTTTATTTTTATTTTTTTTTTCTTTTTTCGTGATTTAATTAGGAGTATTGATTTTTGTGGAAAAGAAGACATTTTTGTTTTAAGTGCTATTCGTAAATAAAAAAATAGTCTAACAAGTCTTCTAATTATTAAAGGTATTTTCCTTAAAATAATTTTTTTTGTTATAAGTGTATTAAAAGCTAAAATCTTTTTTAGGAACCCTGTTAGTGGAGGTAATCCTCCTAAAGATAATAATGTTAACGATAAGAGTGAGGCTTTTCATGGTTTTATTATTATTTTCTTTTTTGCTTTTGCAATTTTTGTTGTTTTTTTTTTAATAAGTCTAATAAATATGGCTGTTTTTATAATAATATAAATAAAAAACATAGTTAGTGATGTTTTTTGGTTATATATAGATATAAGAATAATTCATCTTATATGGTTAATTGATGAGAACGATAATATCTTTCGGGTTTGTGTTTGTTTTAATCCTTTTCATGCTCTTATAATTATTGATGAGATAGAGCATATTGTAATTATTTTTATTTTTAAGTTTTTTATTATTAAAAATGTTATTATTGTAGGTCCTATCTTTTGTCATGTTGTTATTATTAACCCTTTAATAAGAGAAATTCCTTTAATAACTTCTGGGTATCAAAAGTGAAATGGTCAAATACTTATCTTTAGTAATAGTGCTATTGTTATTAGTTTACTTCTAAAGGTTTTTAATGGTGAATTTATTAATCATGATCCTTTTTTCCATGTTTTTATAATAGCAGCATTTAATAGAATAGTTGCTGCTATTGCTTGTATAATAAAATACTTTATTGAGGCTTCGGTTTTTCGTCGTTTTTGAGTTGATAAGAGAATAGGTAATATAGAAATAGTTTTTATTTCTAATCCTATTCATATTAAGAATCAGTGTTTTCTTGAAACAACAATTATAGTTCCGAGAATTATATTTGTAAAGAAAAATCTTGTTGTTATTCGTTTCATAAGAATTTGAGAGGATTTGAACCTCAAACTATCTAATTATCAGCTAGATGCCTTAACCTTTTAGGTTCAAATTCTTCTTAGATTGTTTTTGGGGGTGTAATTTTTATTCTTCTTAGTAAAATAATTTTTCATAAAAGAAAACCTATTGAAAATGGTAAATATCTCTTTCATTTTAAGAACATTAGTTGATCATATCGTAAACGTGGAAATCTTGCTCGTATTCATAGATATATTCTTGATAGAATTCTTGTCTTTAATGCTAAAATGAATAATTTTAATGGAAAAATTTTTATTGGTAGTTTTCCTCCTAGAAATAATAAGGTTGATAGGAGGTTCATAAAAATTATTTTTGCATATTCAGCTAAAAAGAATAATGCAAACGGGCCACCAGCGTATTCTACTTTATAACCTGAAACTAATTCTGATTCTCCTTCTGTTAAATCAAAGGGGGTACGTTTTGTTTCTGCTAGAGTTGATATATATCATATATAAGATAGAGGGAGGCATGAAAATAAAAATCATCTTTTTTTTTGTGCTTTTATTATTCTTTTTAGTTTAAATGTTCCGGCTAATAAGACTATGGATAATAAAATTGTTCCTATACTTATTTCATATGATATTGTTTGTGCTACTGCTCGTATTCCTCCTATTAATGAGTACTTTGATTTTGATGCTCATCCTGATCCTAAAAGTGAATATACGGATAGTCTTGATATTCCTAAAATTAAGATTAGTGATAGTTTTATTTTTATAAGTGGTTTAGGACAAGGAATAATTGTCCAAAGAATTAATGCTAATATTAAAAACAAAGCTGGTGAAAAGAAAAATAGGGTAGTGCTTGCAGATGATGGCTTTGTTTTTTCCTTTATAAATAGCTTTATTCCGTCTGCTATTGTTTGTATAATTCCGTAAGGTCCTACTATTTTTGGTCCCTTTCGTAGTTGCATATAACCTAATATCTTTCGTTCTATTAGAACGATAAATGCTACCGATATTAATATTGGTATTATTATTTTTAGTGTTTTAATAAAAAGAAAAATGTTGTTTTTCATTTGTATCGTTTATTATTTTTGTGTTATGTTTTGTTATATTATTTAAAATTAATCTTTAAAGATTATGTTATAAAATATGCAATTAAGTCGTTGATTTTTTTCTACAAATCATAAGGATATAGGTACTTTGTATTTTCTTTTTGGTTCTTGAGCTGGGATGGTAGGTACTGCTTTAAGAATAATAATTCGGGCAGAATTAGCTCAACCTGGTTCTTTTTTAGGGGATGATCAGATTTATAAAGTTATTGTTACTTCTCATGCTTTGGTAATGATTTTTTTTATGGTTATGCCTGTGATGATTGGTGGTTTTGGAAATTGGTTAATACCATTAATGATCGGAGCTCCTGATTTAGCTTTTCCTCGTGTTAAAAAAATGAGTTTTTGGCTTTTGCCTCCTTCTTTTCTTCTTTTATTAGCTTCTGCTGGTGTTGAAAGAGGTGTTGGTACTGGTTGGACTATTTATCCTCCTTTGTCTAGTGGTATAGCTCATGCTGGTGGTTCTGTTGATTTTGCTATTTTTTCTTTACATATAGCTGGAGCTTCTTCTATTATAGCTTCTATTAATTTTATAACTACTATAATAAAAATGCGTGCTCCTGGTGTAACTTTTGATCGTCTTTCTCTTTTTGTTTGGTCTATTTTTATTACTACTTTTCTTCTTTTATTATCTTTGCCTGTTTTAGCTGGGGCTATAACTATGCTTCTAACAGATCGGAATGTTAATACTACTTTTTTTGATCCAGCTGGAGGGGGTGATCCTATTTTATTTCAGCATTTATTTTGGTTTTTTGGTCATCCTGAGGTTTATATTCTTATTTTACCTGGTTTTGGTATGATTTCACATGTTGTTTCTCATTATTCTGGAAAGAGAGAACCTTTTGGTTATTTAGGAATGGTTTATGCTATGGTTGCTATTGGTATTCTTGGTTTTCTTGTTTGAGCACATCATATGTTTACTGTTGGGATGGATGTTGATACTCGAGCTTATTTTACTGCAGCTACTATGATAATAGCAGTTCCAACTGGTATAAAGGTTTTTAGTTGAATGGCTACTCTTCAGGGTTCTAGTTTACGTTGGGAAGCTCCTTTATTTTGGGCTTTAGGTTTTATTTTTTTATTTACTTTAGGGGGTTTAACAGGTGTTGTTCTTTCTAACTCTAGATTGGATATTGTTCTTCATGATACTTATTATGTTGTAGCGCATTTTCATTATGTTCTTTCTATGGGGGCAGTTTTTGCCATTTTTTCTGGGTTTACTCATTGATTTCCTTTATTTTCTGGGGTTGGTTTTCATCCTCAGTTAAGGAAGGTTCAGTTTGTTATAATGTTTATTGGGGTAAATCTCACTTTTTTCCCTCAGCATTTTTTAGGTCTTGCTGGTATGCCTCGACGTTATGCAGATTATCCAGATGCCTATACTAGATGAAAAATGGTTTCTTCTATAGGATCTGTAATATCTTTGGTTGCTGTTATTTTTTTTATGTTTTTAGTTTGAGAATCTTTTGTTGTTCGTCGAGAGGTTATTTCTCCAGATTATAGTTTTTCTTCTTTAGAATGGCAATATAGTTTTTTTCCTCCTTCTCATCATACTTTTGATGAAACACCTTTTGTTGTTGTAATTCGTAGTTAAGAAAAAGAGTAGTTTAATAAAAATTTTTGGTTTCGGCCCTTATGCTTTTGGTTAAAGTCCAAACTCTTTTTGTGAAGTTTTTTTTATTTTTTATGTGTTTTATTTTTTTCTTAGGTTGTGTTGGTGTAATAATAAAACGTAAGCATTTATTAACTGTAATGTTATGTTTAGAGTTACTTTTAGTTTCTTTATTTGTTAATTTTTCTTTGTTATGTAGATTTTATAAAAATTTTTCTTTTTGTAGGTCTAGTCTTGTTCTTTTAACTTTTTCTGCTTGTGAGGCAGGTGTTGGTTTGGCGTTACTTGTGGTTGTTTCTCGTTTTTGTGGTAGTGATAATGTTTTTTCTTTAAAATTGCTTCGTATATAGAGAAAAATGGCAACTTGGTTACAGTTAGGCTTTCAGGATGCATCTTCTCCTTTAATGGAGGAGCTTATTTATTTTCATGATTATATATTAATAGTTCTTGTTTTAATTACTGTTGTTGTTTTTTATGGTTTATTTAGTCTTTTGTTTATTTCTTTTACTGATCGTTTTTTTTTAGAAAGACAAGGTTTAGAAACGGTTTGAACAATTGTTCCTGCTTTTATTCTTGTTTTTATAGCTTTTCCTTCTTTACAGCTTTTATATTTAATAGATGAGATAAAAGATCCTTGTTTAACCATAAAGGTTATAGGACATCAGTGATATTGAAGTTATGAATATACTGATTATTGTGATTTGGATTTTGATTCTTATATGGTTTCTTTATCTGATTTGTCTACTGGGTTTCCTCGTCTTTTGGAGGTTGATAATCGTGTTGTTGTTCCTGTACAGAATTCTGTTCGTGTTTTAGTAAGTTCTTCTGATGTTCTTCATTCTTGGGCTGTTCCATCTTTAGGTGTTAAGATGGATGCTGTTCCTGGCCGGTTAAATCAATTAACTTTTTTATCTCCTCGGAGAGGAGTTTTTTATGGTCAGTGTTCTGAAATATGTGGAGCTAATCATAGTTTTATGCCTATTGTTATTGAATCTGTTCCTTTTAATGTTTTTGAGAACTGAGTTTTTAGATTTGTTGAATCATAATATTTCTTTAGTTAACTTAATTTAAAGTTTTAGACTCTTAATCTAATTATAGTAGTTAAAATCTACTACTAAGGTATGCCGCAGCTTGATTTTTTTTGATGAGGTATAAATTTTTTATTTTGTTGATTTTTTTTTATTTTGTTATATGTTTATTTAATAAATACAAAGTTTTTGTTAATAAGTAGTGAATTTTCTTTATTTTCTAGAGGTTTTTCTAGAGGTTTATCTTTTTCTTGATTATGGTAATTTTTTTTTCTATTTTTGATCAATTTTATCCTGATACTTTTTTATTAATTCCTATTTCTTTGTTGTGTTTTTTTATAAATATAATTTGGTTTTTTTTTATGGTAAAAAAAACCTGACTTCGTTGTCGTTGTCAGGTTTTTTGGTATAACTTTATTTCTTTTTCTGTTGGTTTAATATTTCAGACTACTTCTCGAGGTACTGCTTCTTGAGGAGGTCTTTTAATTACTGTTTTTGTTTTTTTACTTTCAATAAATTTATTGGGATTACTTCCTTATAATTTTACTAATACTAGACATGTTTCTATTACTTTTAGATTGGGGTTTCCTTTTTGGTTAAGCGTAAAAATTTTTGGTTTTTACTCTTCTTTTAAGGGTCGTTTGAGTCATCTTGTTCCTCAGGGAACTCCTGCTATTCTTATTCCTTTAATGGTTTGAATAGAAACTTTGAGTTTGTTTGCTCAACCTCTTGCTTTAGGTTTGCGACTTGCTGCAAAATTAACTGCTGGGCATTTATTAATATTTTTACTTGCTACTACTGTTTGAACGTTTGTTAATTCTTATTATTTTTTTTTCCCTTTAATTTTTATTTTTTTTCTTTTATTTATTTTAGAGATTGCTGTGGCTTGTATTCAAGCTTATGTTTTTACTACATTAATTCATTTTTATTTACAGGAAAATCTTTAAAAATTTTTAAAATGAATCATCAACATCCATATCATTTGGTAGATCAAAGTCCATGACCTTTGATAGCTTCTTTAGGTGCTTTAATAAGTACTGTTGGATTAGTATTATGGTTTCATGGTTTTAGGTTTTTTGTTGTTTTTTTAGGTCTTTCGTCTTTAATTGTTGTTTCTATTTTTTGGTGGCGTGATGTAATTCGGGAATCTACTTTTCAAGGTCATCATACTTATTCTGTAGGGGTTGGATTACGATTTGGTATGGTTTTATTTATAACTTCTGAAGTTTTATTTTTTTTTGCTTTTTTTTGAGCTTTTTTTCATAGAAGTTTGGCTCCTGTTGCTGAGCTTGGGGTCTGTTGACCTCCATCTGGAATAGAGCCACTTAATCCTTTTTTAGTTCCTTTATTAAAAACTGCTGTTCTTTTATGTTCTGGGGTCACAATAACTTGGTCTCATCATAGAATTATTGAAAATAAAATGTTTAATGCTGTTCAAGGTTTATTTTTTACAGTTCTTTTAGGTATTTATTTTACTTTATTACAGGCTTGAGAATATTATGATGCTCCCTTTACCATTTCAGATGGAGTATATGGTTCTACTTTTTTTGTTGCTACAGGTTTTCATGGTTTACATGTTATTATAGGAACTACTTTTCTTTCTGTTTGTTTTTTTCGTCTTTTAGGTTATCATTTTTCTAATTATCATCATTTTGGTTTTGAGGCTGCTGCCTGATACTGACATTTTGTTGATGTTGTTTGATTATTTCTTTATGTTTCTATTTATTGATGAGGTAGGTAAAAAGAGAGGAAGATTTTAACTTCCATCTTTCTGGTTTCAAGCCAGATGCACTGTTTCTGCCATCTCTTTTTAAATGAAAAAATTTGTTTTTGTTTTATTTGTTGTAGTAATGGTTGTTGGTTTATTATGCTTTTTTATTTACTTTTTACCTTTACATTTACCTAAAAAGAAAAAGAGTTCACCTTATGAATGTGGTTTTGACCCTTTGAACTCTGCTCGTGTTCCTTTTTCTTTTCGGTTTTTTCTTGTAGCTATTCTTTTTCTTTTGTTTGATTTGGAAATAGCTTTGTTGTTTCCTATACCGTATTCTTTTACTATAATTTTAAGAAGTTTTTATGTTGTTTGTATAAGTTTTTTTTTTATTATTCTTTTAACTTTGGGGTTAATTTATGAATGATTAAAAGGTGGTTTAGAATGAGCAGATTAAAGTTTTAAAAAAAATTATGAAACTTTTGTTGTTAAGTGTTTTTGGAGTATTATTTACTTCTTTTTTTTGTCCTTTTAGGATAGTTTGGGGTTTTATTGTTTTTTTGAGGTGTGTGGTTTTGTTATTTAGGTTTTTTTTATTAGGAAAAGATATTTTTACTTTTAATTCTTTATTTTATGTTTTAGGGATTGATTATGTGAGTATTTCTTTAATTGTTTTGAGATGTTGATTATTACCTTTAACTTTGTTAGCTAGACAGGGTCATATGTCTTTTTTTTCGGTTATTAATCAACGAATTTATTGTGTTCTTTTGGTTTTAGTTCTTATTAGATTAATTTTTACTTTTAGTTCTTTAGAGTTTTCTTTGTTTTATATTTCTTTTGAAGCTACTTTAATTCCTATTTTATTAATTATTTCTCGTTGGGGATCGCAATATGATCGTTATCAGGCTAGGGTTTATTTTGTATTTTATACTTTGTTTGGTTCTTTACCTTTTTTAGTTTCTTTGTTAAAAATAAAAGTGTATTTGGGTTCTCTTTTTTTTCCTATAAATGAGTTTTCTTTTGTTTTTGAAATTTTTTTTAAAAATTTTTCTTCTTTGTGATGGTTTTTTACTTTTCTTGTTTTTGTGGTAAAGATGCCAGTTTATGGTTTTCATTTATGGCTTCCTAAGGCTCATGTTGAAGCTACTGTTGCTGGTTCTATGCTTCTTGCTGCTGTTCTTTTAAAGTTGGGAGGGTATGGGTTAATTCGTATTTTAAATTTTTTTAATTTTGTAAAAATTTTTAATTTAAAATACTATCTTATAAGTTTTTGTTTATGAGGTTCTTTGATAACTGGAATAATTTGTTTTTGTCAAAGTGATTTAAAGTCTTTAATTGCTTATTCTTCTGTAGGGCATATGAGTTTAGTAGCAGGTGGAGTTTTTTTGGGTATAAAAAGTTCAATTAAAGGTTCAATGGTTTTAATGATATCACATGGTTTAGTTTCTTCTGGTCTTTTTTGTCTTGCTAAAATTTTATATGAGCGTAGAAGAACTCGTACTTTAGGTCTTATGCGTGGTTATAAGTGTTTAATGGGTCTTATGGCTTTTTGGTGATTAATTTCTTGTGCTGCTAATTTAGGTTTACCACCTTTTCCTAATTTAATAGGAGAATTATTAATAATTTCTAGTTTTGGTGGTTTTGATTTTCTTTTTGTTTTTTTTGCTGGTGGGTCGGTTATAACCAGGGCTATATATTCTTTATTGATTTATCAAATGACTCAATCAAAAAAGTTAATAAGAAAATTTTCTAAAATTTTGGAAATTTCTTTTCGGGAACATATACTTCTTTTTTCTCATATTTTTCCTTTGTTTTTATTAATTTTGAATCCTAGATTGTTGTTTATTTGTTTTTAATTGGAAAGAGTAATTAAATATATAATATTAGTTTGTGGTGCTAATTTTATTGGTTAGAGTCCATTTTTTTTCCTTAAAAATAGATTTTGGAGTTTATAGGTTTATCAAGAATTTGCTAAGTTTATTGTTTTGCGGTTCAATTCCGTAAAAGCTTCGGTGAAATTATATTTTTTACTTATAAGAATAGGACTATTTATTTTCATTATTTTAATAATGAGAGTATTTTCTTTATCGAATGTTTTAAGACCTGTTTTTTTTGTTGGTCGTTTTTTTGGTTTATTTTTTAAAAAAAGAATTGTTTTTTATAAATATGGTAGTTTAAGAATAGTTTCTTTAAAGTTTTTAAGTGTATTTAGGTTGTTTAGATTTTATTTTTATTTAAGTTTTGGTTGTCCTAAAATTTATATTGTTTTATTTAATTGATTAGAAAAATATGGTTTTTTAGGAAAATTTTCTTTTGTTTTTGATTTTTATTCTGTTGTTTTTTTTTTGGTTGCTAGATATGTTACTTGATCAATAGTTGAGTTTTCTTATTATTATATGAGAAGAGATCCTCGATGATTTTCTTTTTTTCGTCTTTTAATGGTGTTTCTTTTAAAAATGTTGTTATTAGTAAGTTCTAATAAATTATTTTTTGTTTTTGTTGGTTGAGAAGGTGTTGGATTTTTATCCTTTCTTTTAATAAGTTGGTGAAAAACTCGAAAAGATGCTAAAAGTTCTGCTTTAGAGGCTGTTATTTATAATCGAGTTGGTGATGTGGGGTTCTTAGTTCTTTTAAGTTTATGTTTTATTTATTTTAAAACTTGATCTTTATTAGATATATCTTTTTTTTTATTAAAAAATATTGATTTTTGGTTGGTTCATAGTTTTCTTTTTAGTGTATTATTAGCTAGAATGGCTAAGTCTGCTCAAATAGGTTTTCATCCTTGGTTGCCTGCTGCTATGGAAGGTCCAACTCCTGTTTCAGCTTTATTACATAGTTCTACTATGGTTGTTGCTGGTGTTTTTTTTCTTATTCGAATTGGTACTTTAATTGATTTTTCTGGTTTTTTTTGTAGTTGTTGTTTATTTGTAGGAGGGGTAACTTCTTTGTTTGCTGCTAGAGCTGCTTTAGTTCAACATGATATAAAGAAGATTATTGCTTATTCTACCACTAGTCAATTAGGATTAATGGTAGTTTCTGTAGGGTTAGGTAAATGTATTATTTCTTTTTTTCATGTTTGTACTCATGCTTTTTTTAAGGCTATGCTTTTTTTGTGCTCTGGGAGAGTAATTCATAGTTTAAAAAATGAACAGGATTTGCGAAAGATGGGTGGGTTATTTAATTTTCTTCCTATAACAAGTTCTTGCATTTTTTTAGGTAGCTTAGCGTTGATTGGGACTCCTTTTTTATCAGGATTTTATTCAAAGGATTTGATATTGGAGTTAAGATTTTTAAGTTTTTCTAAATTTTTAGGTGTTTTTTTTGCATTTTTATCTTCTCTTTTTACAGTAATTTATAGATTTCGTATAATTTTTTTTTGTTTTTTATATCCTATGTTAGGAAGTAGTTTATGTAATATAAAAGAAGAAAGTTTTAATTTAGTTTTTTCAATTTTTCGTTTAGGAGTTGGAACTATTTTTTGTGGTTGGTTTTTTTGTGGATATGTTTTTCCTTCTGTTGTTTTTATTTTACCTTTTTCTTTAAAGAGTTTATCTTTATTTTTAATATTTTTTGGGATGTTGTTTAGGTTTTGTTTTTATTTAAGTTATAATGGGTTTTTTACTTATTTTTTTTTATATTGATTTTTATCTTTTCAATGATTTTTTTTAGTTTTTTTTCATTATTTTTTTTCATTTTTTTATTTTTTCTTATCTTTATATGGAGGTAGACGTTTATTAGATCGAGGATGATATGAAAATTTAGGACCTCAGGGAAGAGGATATCTAATAACTTATAGTTCTTCTTCTAGTCAGTATTTTTATGGAGGTTATATAAAGTATTATTTATTTTTTTCTTTTTTAACTAGGGTTTTTATTTTTACTCTTTTGGTCTTTTTTTAATTTATAAAGCTTGAAGGGACCCAGATTCTTTTTCTTGTGAAATGTTAAGCACAGCTATTAATGATATAAGAAGTATATAACCAGCAAATAAAAAAAATCATATCATAGTTGGAGAAAATAAATAAGAAGCTCCTTCAATTCTAATTGATTTAGAGATTTTAGTTTTTTTTACTCTTTTTCATTTTTTTTTTTCAAATAATATTATTTTTCAAAATAAAATAAATAAACATAAAGTAATAATTTCTTTTATTTTTCTAATTGTTGGGAATCGTTCTGCTCTTAGGGCTCTTGAGTAAATAAATACTATTAACATTCCTCCCATATAGACTAAAAGGATAATTAATGCTAGAAATTTCATTCCTGTTTGTAAAAGGATTAAACATCTCGATATTGATACAATTACTAATCCAAGAGCTGAAAAGTATGGTGAAAGTCTATAAAATACTAAGGATGTTCCTAAAAGTGTTAAAATTATAGAAATGTAAATTTTCATTATTTCATTGTTTTTGTTAATAATATAATTAAGTTTTTGTTTTTTTTTAATTATTATGTATTAATTATTTAAA